ACTATATCTAATATGAAGCTTTAGTTATTTCTTTAATTTTAAGAGTAATTCATCCAATTAGTTAGAAAAACTCTACTCCCAATGCCATCTTTTTACTTAAAGGCTCTTTCAGTTATGTTCGTAAAAAATCACGTAGTACACCAAAATATATGTGTTATGATTCAAGCCTAAGTTAAAAAAACTCAGATTTGAACCACAGGTCTTAAACAATCTTGTTTTTTTGAACATGAAGAAATAATGAAGCCATTGCAATTGCCGGAAATACTAGGCCTACTAAAGGCACAAGAATAGAGGGAAAAAAATTAATAGTTGTCATAGAATGGGTACCTCGGTCTACTATAGATTGTACCTGTTTGTTATATATATTTATATTTTTTTTATTAAGTAAATAATTATATCTATTTTATATGACGTGAATATAGTATCTAAAAGAATGTAGAACTGAAAAAATAGGCTTTCTACATATAGCTATATTAATCTAATAAATAATAGAATTTTGTCTCTTTCATCTTTTTTTATTCTGAGAAAAAACTTTTGGACACAAAGAATTGATTTTATTTATTTTTTACAGGAAAAAAAGCGTGCAGTTGAAATAACTCACTTAGAACGTCTTTTAAAAGATTACGCGGTACGATTGGATCAAATAAACCCTTATAGAATAAATTTTCGGCTGCTTGTGAACCCTCGGGTACTGTTTTATTCAATGTTTGTTCAATTACTCTTTTACCCGCAAATGCAATGTAGGCGTTGGGTTCGGCAATAATGATATCCCCCAACATACCAAAACTTGCCGTTACCCCACCTGTAGTAGGAGATGTAAGAATTGATACATAAAATAACCTTTGATTTGATTGATAATCATATAAAACAGATGATATTTTAGCCATTTGCATTAAGCTCAAGCTTCCTTCTTGCATGCGTGCTCCTCCAGAAGCACATACTATAATAAGGGGTAGTAATTTATTACTAGCATATTCAATCAATCGGGTTATTTTTTCCCCGACTACCGATCCCATACTACCTCCCATAAACTCAAAATCCATAACCCCAATTGCAAAAGGAATACCGTTTAGTTGACCTATACCTGTTTGAACAGCTTCAGTTAACCCTGTCTGTCTTTGATAAGAATCAATACGATCTTTATAAGGTTCCTCCCCTGAATGAAATTCAAGGGGATCCACAGAAACCATATCTTCATTCATAGGATTCCAAGTCCCCGGATCAACCAGAAGTTGAATTCTATCTAAACTACTCATTTTCAAATGATATCCACATTGTTCACAAATATTCAGGTGGATGTTTGTGAACAATTTTTTAAAATTTAAGAAATAACAATTTTCGCATTGAACCCACAAATCCCTACTTTTTGGGGTTACATCAAGATTTTCTTTTCTAGTTAAATTACTATCATTTGTGATAGTTCTAAAATTTCTATTTTCACTCAAAATAGAATTATCACTACCGCTTAGAATGGAACTCCTAATATGGATTTGCGAATAAAGAAAATTGTCAATGCAATTATTAATGTGATAATTCCAACTATATATGTATGTAATATCGTACGTGTAACGATCATTATAGGTATGACCACTGGTAGGCGGCCTCGAGTTCAGAAAACTCGAATTCCCAAAATTCGAAAAATCATGGTCATTGTCATTGTCATTGTCAATCTCAAAAATTTGCTTTTCAATATCAAAATATATGGAATAACTATCCCCTTTACTATCGATAAGTAAAAAAGTAGTATCAGGGATGCAATTCTGAATATCCATGACACGAAATAAATGATCAACATTACTGTACCTAAGCCGGTCACTCTTTCGCCAACTCTGACTCGTTTTTTCTATATTATTTACACTCGAATCTTCCCTTTTCCTGGTATTTTCAATAGGACAAAGACTACGCCTTAATTTACTTAATCCACACCCGTGTTCTAACTCTTTTTTAGACAACATCGAATTGAACCACCATTTTTTCATAGAGCTTTCTTGCCCCCTATTTGTATGAAACTAAAATAGATGAATAGTCATTTGATCAAAATTAATTTCATTCCTATCAGAATAAGTATATAAATTTCATTTTGTATTGTAAGAATCCAAGGTATCAGATCATTGTATATGATAGACCTTTTCAATAAATCAATATCAATAAAGAATAAAAAGGTTAGAGTTTCCCATGCTGTTCAGTAGAATATTTCTATTCCAATACGGAACGAAAAGGACAATATACAAGATGGATAGAAGAAGTTCTTAGACTTGACGTGATATCTACAGTCATGGTCCGAACCAATAAAATCTATTATATATTATTATATAAGATTATATAAGAATATAAAAATTCTGCCAATCTTAGAGATCCATAGGATTAATTGTGGATCCAACACAATAATACAAAGTTTAAGTTATTTATGTTTAATACAAGATTCGATTTTTAGTTAAGATCTTGTTTATATATGTAAATCAGTCTCTATAAATATAGAGAGATAGAATAGTGGTATTCG